TATTCTCTTGTCATATTCCAAATGAAATCAAAATCTCAAAAGGAATCACTAATCCAAGACCAAAATATTCGGAGGACTCTTCTGACCAAACAAAAAATATGTAATTGTCAGCAAAGTTGTTTACTTTTTTTAATCCAAGAAGTTTTTATTACTTTATACACAATACATAGGTCATCGATTCAGCATTGGCCAAAAAAGGGGACAAAATCCCCAATAAATAGTTCAAATCATTTTATCAATATGAGTGTTCTATATTGATAAAATATTGATTGATTTTGAAACCATCTCTATATTAACATAGTGGTAGAAAGAGTACTATGCTGCGTCTGGATTTCAAACAGTTTAGCTTTAACCATGTTAATGGTCCCACATTATTGGTTGATAGAGAATCAAAGTGGATTTTCCAATAAATTACGAAATGCTATAGTTCTTACATATGATTTCTGAATTTATTCAGAAGTAATTCGCGAGATCATGCACTCTTGTTTCTTAGGTATAACTTTCCTAGTTATAACAGAAAAAGTACATCTGGTTGGATCCAGCCTATTCTTGAAATAAACAACTCGCACACACTCCCTTTCCAAAAAAGATCAAGACCCCAAGCACTACACTTAGATTTATTAGATTTGTTGCTAAAATATCGGTATTAAACCCGAAACTCCCGGCGGACGGCCAGTGGCCCAAAGAAACGAAAGAATCGGTTACATTTTTCATATGATCTCCTCGTATAGATAGACTAAAAAATCGAACAGAGTTCTTTTTGTATTACTTTGCTTTCTTTTTAGATTCTATTTTTTATATAGATTTCTTTTCTAGTTTCCTACTTTATAAATCGAATCTATTTTTGATTCCATTTAGAAATAATGAATTACCTCCTTGCTTGCAACCCTTCTTAAAAACTAAAAAAAAAGGCCTACGAACACGAACGGGAAGGATGAAAGCGAGTTGGTATGCTAATTCCTCATCCGCAAATCAGCCCTTCCCGTGGGTTATTTTCTCAACGAATAAGTAATTCTAGGAATGAAATCTTTATCAAATTCGAAAAAGCAAAGCACAAGTCCAAGGTAATAAAATATTAAACAAAAGGATTAGCAAATAAAAGTGCTAATGCTACAACCAGGCCATAAATTGTTAAAGCTTCCATAAAAGCTAGACTAAGCAATAAAGTACCTCGTATTTTTCCCTCCGCCTCGGGCTGTCTCGCGATACCTTCTACAGCTTGACCCGCAGCAGTACCTTGACCAACTCCAGGTCCAATAGAAGCAAGCCCTACAGCCAATCCAGCAGCAATAACGGAAGCGGCAGAAATCAGTGGATTCATGATAAGTTCCTCGTACCAAAAAAAAAATGGTTAATGATACATTCAACCAATGAACTATGACTTAATTATTGGCATTGCTACGATTTATCCAGTCGAAGTAATTACGAACTTCGAATTAAAGTAATAACATTAACATTTTTGAATCATCAAAACTACTTTGATACTTTGATATCTCTTTTTTAGTTTCTCTCGAGAAAGTATTTCTGAATCCATACAACTTTAGTTTTTCCGTTTCTTTGTCCCGAACCCCTCTTTGAATTCTTCGATTTTTTTATTGACTTCATCCGTTTATTCATTCAACTCACAGTCACAGATGAGACAGAAGGACTTCTATAGAATCCCCATCTACATTCACATTCTATTAGTAGGGCAAATTAGATATATCTTTAGCTCGTATATAACTAGTCAATATCTAATATCACATATACATGTCTTTCTTCCACAATGTAAACCAACTCTTGCTTGACCAATCGGATTTGATAAGAATGCATCTAACCCTTGACAAGAGTTAACTTATAGCCATTCAATTCTATATACCTAGTTCGACCTCCTCTCTATGAACCTTTTATCAATCCCCTTTTTTAGAAATTATCCTTTCCCTTCTCCGTTGTTTATCATTATCCTAAATTGATAAGAGAAGATACTCAATGGCTAAATTGATTGGGCCGAATCGTTGCATAGAAATTGATTTGATTGATCTAAGTTCATACAATTTATTATTTATTAATCTTTATCGTTTGGTCAATCGTTGAATAAAATCAACTGAAAAGGGGAATCATTCTATAGAACATTTAATAATACGTCGTAATACCACAAGACTTCTTCGTCAAATTACGACTCCGAATAGTTAATATTCGGATTCGATGACCAATCTATCATTGGGGGGAGGATATGATTATGATATAAATGAACCAAATGGTAATTTTAGGAAAAAGATCTTTGAGATCTCTTTCCTTTTTTCTATTATTCTGGATCGTATATAGTGTAGTTGTATATTTTCATTCCCTAAGTCAATTTTTTTTACCACGCACACATTGCCTTAGGTTAAACTAAAAAAAAAGACTATTTAGAAAACTAGTCAATGGTGGCCTTCCATGGATTCACCTATATAAGCCGCGGCTAAAGTTGCAAAAATAAGAGCTTGAATACCACTTGTAAATAATCCAAGGAACATGACAG